TGGATTAGATGAATTTTATTAAATACTATTGTATTGGATTTAGATGAATTTTATTAAATACTATTGTATTGGATTTAAATGAATTTTATTAAATACTATTTATCTAAATAATAGTTGGGTTATTATTTATCTAAATAATAGTTGGGTTACTATTTATCTAAATAATAGTTGGGTTATTATTTATCTAAATAATAGTTGGATTACTATTTATTCAAATAATAGTTGGGTTACTATTTATCTAAATAATAGTTTGGTTATTAGAACTAAATAATCTTTTTAAGTACTTTATATATATATATTTGAAGCGATTTTAATCGCCAGCAACTGTGAATCTTGAGTTATTTAGATCAGAGAGGAGGGGAGGAAGTTTATAAAGATCTTTTATACAAATCTAAAAAATGCAAATATATAAGCATCTAAATTATATAATTAAATATTAACAAATCAGTTGGGTTGATTTGTAATATTTATCTCATATCCGTCCCTGGAAGGGGGGAATGGAGAATCCTTATCCTATGAAATTATTTAATGGGGGGTATGTTACATCATGGTAACTAATGTAGGAAGAGTTTACAATAGAACAAGGTTTATAGATAAAAAAAATAAATTAAGGGGATTACTAATATATTTGAAGCGATTTTAATCGCCAGCAACTGTGTTTATAAGAACATTCATAACTTAACTATAAAGCATTTAGTGTTATGTAATAGGATACAATCTTGAGTTATTTAGATCAGAGAGGAGGGGAGGAAGTTTATAAAGATCTTTTATACAAATCTAAAAAAT